TGTTCCCTATGGTGACCGGGTTCATGAATTATGGTCAACAAACAGTACGAGCTGCAAGGTACATTGGTCAAAGTTTCATGATTACCTTATCCCACGCGAATCGTTTACCTGTAACTATTCAATATCCTTATGAAAAATCGATCACATCAGAGCGTTTCCGCGGTCGAATCCACTTTGAATTTGATAAATGCATTGCTTGTGAAGTATGTGTTCGTGTATGCCCCATAGATCTACCCGTTGTTGATTGGAGATTGGAAACAGATATTAGAAAGAAACGATTGCTTAATTATAGTATTGATTTCGGAATCTGTATATTTTGTGGTAACTGCGTCGAGTATTGTCCAACAAACTGTTTATCAATGACTGAAGAATATGAACTTTCTACTTACAATCGTCACGAATTGAATTATAATCAAATTGCTTTGGGTCGGTTACCAATGTCAGTAATTGGCGATTACACAATTCGAACAATTATGAATTCGACTCAAATAAAAATAGCCACGGATAACCCCCTTGATTCAAGAACAATTACCAATTACTAAGATTCCGTTTTGATCTAAAGAAGCGAAGTTTCTTTCATTTTGGTTGGTTAGTAACTACAAAACATAACTATTGATTGGTGAGAATCACGGCTTGATTTGGATTTAGAATAGATTCATATATCCGTGATGATTTCGAAATATCAAATTTCAACTACTCTTTCGGATACAAAAGCGGGATTGGTCCAATAACTGTATCTACATCAATCCACACCACATTAAGATTCAATTCAATTAGGCATATACAAGAAAAAAAAAAAAAAAAGAAAGATAGGGTAACCTCTTTTTTCCTGGCCCGGTCAGTAAGGTCATGAAAATGAAATATTTCAACTTATTTATCTCTTATTTTACACATAATGGATTTACCTGGATCAATACATGATATTCTTTTAGTATTTCTAGGATCAGGTCTTATATTAGGAGGCCTAGGGGTAGTATTACTTACCAATCCAATTTATTCTGCCTTTTCATTAGGATTGGTTCTTGTTTGTATATCCTTATTCCATATTCCATCTAACTCCTATTTTGTAGCTGCTGCACAGCTCCTTATTTACGTGGGAGCCGTAAATGTCTTAATCGTATTTGCTGTGATGTTCATGAATGGTTCAGAATATTACAAGGATTTATATCTTTGGACAGTTGGAGATGGAGTTACTTCACTGGTTTGTACAAGTATTCTTTTTTCACTAATTACTACTATCTCAGATACATCATGGTACGGGATTATTTGGACTACAAGATCAAACCAGATTATAGAGCAGGACCTGACAAGTAACGTTCAACAAATTGGAATTCATTTATCAACAGATTTTTATCTTCCATTTGAACTCATTTCTATAATTCTTTTAGTTGCTTTGATAGGTGCAATTGCTATGGCTCGTCAGTAATAAATACTTAGAATTAGAAATCCAAAATCAAATAAAATAAATAAGGCCGTGTTTTGTTCTGTGTTATTATTATGACATCAATTTCCCTTCAGTTCCATTTTTATATTCTATTGTTCATATATTAAATTGAATGGGTTTGAGTTCGATCCATTACTAATACCTTCCTTTTTCCGTACTTGTTATATTCTAGTCAATCAAATCGGTTAAATTGTATTGTTGTTCATATTGAAATCAATCTCAATTGATGAGGAGTTGGTCAATGATGACCGAGCATGTACTTATTTTGAGTGCCTATTTATTTTCTATCGGTATTTATGGATTGATCACAAGCCGAAACATGGTTAGAGCACTTATGTGTCTTGAGCTTATACTGAATGCGGTTAATCTAAATCTCGTAACATTTTCTGATTTATTTGATAGTCGACAATTAAAAGGAGACATTTTCTCGATTTTTGTTATAGCTATTGCAGCCGCTGAAGCAGCTATTGGGCCAGCTATTGTTTCGTCGATCTATCGTAACAGAAAATCAACTCGTATCAATCAATCGAATTTGTTGAATAAATAGTCGTAATGATATAAATAAAGACAGATATATAGAATATTTACCAATTAGAATTAGCGTGCCGTGTATAACTCGTATGACCATGTTTGCTGAAACGTAATAAATCAAAGTATCTTGGACCTCTCTCATTCTCATGACCAGATCCAGAAGTAGATTGATTATTCAATTAAAAAAAAATTCTGGTAAACCACTGATTCGTCTGGTGTCTACAATATATGATTCAGTTACTACTGATTTTACCAGATCGAAAATTGATAACGTTCAAAAAATTGATAGATCCAATGTCACATTCAGTAAAGATTTATGATACATGTATAGGGTGTACTCAATGTGTACGAGCCTGCCCCACAGATGTATTGGAAATGATACCTTGGGACGGATGTAAAGCTAAGCAAATTGCTCCTGCTCCAAGAACAGAGGACTGTGTAGGTTGTAAGAGATGTGAATCTGCTTGTCCAACGGATTTCTTGAGTGTCCGGGTTTATTTATGGCATGAGACAACTCGTAGCATG